CACGTAAAAGTAAATAGTGTGCTACAACCCTTCCTATCTGATAGAACAGGATCCGAGAATTGTTAATCGGTCTTACCTCAGCTCGTAAATCCCAATTTTGTCTATGAACAGCGTGTCTAATTGTATTACTGTCTATAATGAATTTCCCCTGTGAAAGACTAATCGATAGGGCCTCCTCTGTAAGTGCTGCAAGATCTTGTGCATTGGAACCCAGGGTTAGGGACTCAAATTCATCAGGAGTATCGAATATTTCTCTTTCCAAGCGAAATCCCCTAGTATATGAAAGAGTGCAAAAGTGCTTTTGTTGTTGTGAAATACTAGGCCTTCGTACCTTAATGCACGTATTGAATCTATGTGTATCTATTAGAGAGGGCTGCATTTTTTGAGGCATATGGGTTGAAGCAATAACAAGATTATTGCTACTGGAAGATCTTTCACAATCCCAGGAGAGAAGGTGCGCTAATAGACCGATAGAGAAGAAATCTGAATCCGAGAAATCCAGCTCATGAATGTTTGGAATCCAGATTAGGCAAGGAGACATTGCTTTTGCTAATTCCAGTTGAAGAGACATATAAAATTTGTGTACATATAGCACCGTATCCATATCGTCAGTTTGATCATCCAGCGAAACCTCTTCCAGGTACGGATCTGGGTCGTACTCGTAAAAATAAAAAGGGTTGACGGCGCTGGCACAAAAGTTGAAACAATTCACCAAAACATCACGCCAATAATAATAATCAAACCAACTAGTCTGATCACTAGACTTAATATCTTCACTAAGCATCCCAATCTCGTCACGAGACTCAATAAGAATCTCGATCTCATCATCACTGTCATACTCATCCTCCTCATCAAGGATATCCTCAAAACGATAAATTGTCCCTTGGAACTTGTGCAGAAATATTGTAATGAAAGGAAGATAGGAGTTTTTCGCGAGGTAGTTGACCAAATAGGATCGTCCAAGTCCTATACAACCTATGACTAAAATACTCTTAGAGGGGGCTAAGGTTAAGCGCAGCGAAAAGGGTTTTTGACGAGATAGGGCAGGATCATCAACCCCAGACGAGGTTTGTGAATAAGTCATTGTATGATAAAGAGCAAGGAATATCCGTCTTTCTACTAAAGAGGATGGATTGAACTGATAATTTAATAGATCCTTTTTATGAAAGTCAATTACCTTTCGTAAGTACACTTCGCCCGGTTGTTCAATCATTTCAGGAAGCACCTCATCCTTTACTAAGTGCTCATCAATATGAGTCAGACTCCATAAAAGTTCAGGAATACTTCTGGTTCTATTTAAGTTGATGAACTGCATCAATACTTCTCTTTCTTGATTGTCAACCCAAGAATGGGTTAAGACCCAGTCGGCTGGTTGATTCCAATACGGCTTCACCTTTTTTCTTTTTCTTATGAATGAATAGATCTCTTTACTTGTATGACTTATACAGCTAGTTTTTCTCGCAAAAGTAATTTCATTACTTATGAGATTTATGAGCTTGATGATAGGTCTGAGATTGATATGGAAAAATTTCCTTTTCTTCTTAACGCGCAGTCCATAAGGATTAGAGAATACCATCTTTTCCAGAAGACCTAGCAAGAAATTTTTGATCCTTAAACTGAAATCGGGCGATTGATAGGGAGGATACTCAGCCATAAGTTCTTCCAACTCAATCTCAATCAGCGCGTCATCTATGATCAAAGCTTGGGCCGTTTTGAACTTTATCGCAATTAAAAACAATTCAATTAAAATCTGGAATTGAGATGTACAAAGGATACATACACTAAAAAGAAACAATAAATCCATTAAAATGAAGAACTCCCGAAGATTTATCCTGTTCCGATCTGTCTCCAATGGTGACCTATCCTTTTTCTCTCGACAAAATTTTGCCCTCTCAAATTCCTCGATCCACTTCTCGAAAAGGGGCTTTATGATCTTGAATAGGAACGTCAATCTCAAAAATTTCGCATCCACTTTTAGTAATACTTTGTTTAATTGCGTCGCCCATTTTTTCACTTTCGGCGTCCATTTTTTTTTTGCTTTTATCCATTTCGGCATCCATTTCCTCGTCCATTGCCTCTGCCATTCCCTCTGCCATTTCCTCGTCCATTTCCTCGTCCATTTCCTCCTCAATCGTAGAAGATACAACTCAATCTCAATAATACGAATTCGCCATCTTCGCCTGTCCCAGATTCTCCGCCATAGGTCTGAAACAATGTCTAAAAATAGAACGCTTAGATATCTGAACCCTGTCGTAGTAAGGGCCCAGGGCAGATATCTTTTGAATAGCTTCCATTTTGTTTTTGCGAGATATTTTTCGAATAGATTCCCTTTTGAGCGAATATCAAAAGCTGAACGAATTGAAAAAGCCCTATCTAACCTTTTAGTCCTATCCAAGCGCATTTTTTTATAGCATATCCTTAGATAAAGACTCCTTAGTTGCTCTTTTCGGACAATATCATATTTGTTACGACTAGGACAATCGTTTTTCCTCTTTTCGAGTTCTAATGCTAAAAATTTTTCAAACGCTGAATAGGGAATAACAGGGTTCTTTGGATTGATAATATTGGTGGGACCCAAAAAGCTCTTAGAATTGACAGACTCATATAACCGGTATAACTCAAATAGCTTATCATCGAATTCTACATCAACTAGATTGATATCGAAAAGAGACACATTAACCTTTGTCCCTTTTAATCTATTGATATCGGAAAGAGACGCATCAACCTTTGTCCCTGTTAAATCAGCTCGATTGATATCGGAAAGAGACGCATCAACCTTTGTCCCTGTTAAATCAGCTCGATTGATATCTTTTAAATCAGCTCGATTGATATCGGAAAGAGACGCATCAACCTTTGTCCCTGTTAAATCAGCTCGATTGATATCGAAAAGAGACGCATCAACCTTTGTCCCTGTTAAATCAGCTCGATTGATATCTTTTAAATCAGCTCGATTGATATCTTTTAAATCAGCTCGATTGATATCTTTTAAATCAGCTCGATTGATATCGGAAAGAGACGCATCAACCTTTGTCCCTGTTAAATCAGCTCGATTGATATCGGAAAGAGACGCATCAACCTTTGTCCCTGTTAAATCAGCTCGATTGATATCTTTTAAATCAGCTCGATTGATATCTTTTAAATCAGCTCGATTGATATCTTTTAAATCAGCTCGATTGATATCGGAAAGAGACGCATCAACCTTTGTCCCTGTTAAATCAGCTCGATTGATATCTTTTAAATCAGCTCGATTGATATCGGAAAGAGACGCATCAACCTTTGTCCCTGTTAAATCAGCTCGATTGATATCGAAAAGAGACGCATCAACCTTTGTCCCTGTTAAATCAGCTCGATTGATATCTTTTAAATCAGCTCGATTGATATCTTTTAAATCAGCTCGATTGATATCTTTTAAATCAGCTCGATTGATATCGGAAAGAGACGCATCAACCTTTGTCCCTGTTAAATCAGCTCGATTGATATCGGAAAGAGACGCATCAACCTTTGTCCCTGTTAAATCAGCTCGATTGATATCTTTTAAATCAGCTCGATTGATATCTTTTAAATCAGATCGATTGATATCGGAAAGAGACGCATCAACCTTTGTCCCTGTTAAATCAGCTCGATTGATATCAGAAAGAGACTCATCGGCGTTCGCCCCTTCTAAATCAGCTTGATTGATATCGGAAAGAGACTCATCGGCGTTCGCCCCTTCTAAATCAGCTTGATTGATATCGGAAAGAGACTCATCGAAGTTGATATCTTCTAAATCAGCTAGATCGAGATCTTTTAAAGCATCTAGATCGAGATCTTTGAAATCAGCTAGATCGAGATCTTTAAAATCAACTAGATCGAGATCTTGGAAATCAGCTAGATCGATATTTTTTAAATCAGCTAGATCGCGATCTGAAAACAACTCATCGACTTCTAAATCGGCTCGATCGATATCTGAAAGAGACTCATCGGCCTTCGTCCCTTCTAAATCATCTCGAGTGATATCTGAAAGAGACGCATCGACCTTCATCCCTTCTAAATCAAATAGATTCATATCTTCAAGAGACTGATGCAAGTTCTTCCATTCTGAATCCGCTAGATTGATATCTGAAAGAGGTTGCCCACCAGTTTTTGAAAAATCTTCTATGTCTTGCTCCAAATCTTCTATGTCTTGCTCTAGTTCCTTCGCTTCTTTCTCTCGTGTCCACTGTTTTTCCAAAGCGATTAGTAGGTCGGTTTTTAGGTCGGCGCCGTCGTCGTTGTCGTCTTCAAATCCAGACACCTCTATTATCGGGTTTTGACACAAGTCTATCCCCGGGTTTATATACAAGCCAGGCTTCGACATAGCTGTTTGTACAAAATCCTTAGAGCTGAATATCTTAGATATCTCTGACTGGATTGCTGAAAGAAGATCTCTCTCCGAAAAAGCGGGTGTTTTTTGACCGACGCCCAAAGAAAATTTTTTGTTGCGAATGAACAAAGTATTAAGGAATTGTCGATAGAGAAAATCAGAATCATTGAGACGGGCCTTTTTGACATAAAAGGGGAATTTTTTCTTACAAATGTAGGCGAAGTAATCTGAATTTCTCAGTTTGAATGGACCTTGAGTTGCTGTATAAAAACAAGATAGTAACGAACTTCTATGAAATGAAGTCAGGGGATTCAGCCAATTGTATGGATCGTCAAATAGCATTGAGAAATCGGAATGCCCCTTAGCACAGGCTTCCCTGAGAGCCTGTCTCTCTTTCTCTACTTCCTCGAGAGCTTCTTTCTCTCTAGACCCCCTATCCCGGGGGATACTGTCCTCCCCCGAATTAACAGGCGGATTAACAAGCCAATCTGATAGCGGTTGGCAAGGCTCATCATCATCCAATAAGAAAGGTTTCGAAACTATTTCGGGGTTCAAACTCAGACAGAAAAAACGAAGTGAGTTAAAAGAAAACTTGAAGCGATCTTGAAATTTCTGCTTAGAAACGAAATGTTTCTGGAACCAAGTGGTGAACCAGAGGCGATCTTGCGAAACGATCAGATGCTGAGAATATTTAGAGACCAAAGAATCGTAATATTCCTTGCCCTTAGACAAGCTAGAAACGATATCATATAAAAAAAAGGTGAACACAGGAGTATATCTAGTAGCTTCTTTGTATCTTTCCCGAAACTCCCCGGGATAATGGGCAAGCGCCCATGAAGCGAGCCTAATGTTTTTCTTATCATGCTTTGAGTTGTCCGTTTTAACGAAAAAGAAGTGATCCAATCCATGTGTTCTACATTCTAATTCAATTAGTACACGGTGCAATAAATCTCTTTCATCTTGGAAGTTGTGATCGGCTAAGAAGCGGTACAATGCATTTATTCGACCCTTGAAGCTGTAATCGGATAAGAAGCGCTCTAATCGAGTTATTCTATCTTCGAATTTTTTATCAAATCGAGTCGTCGGTAAAAAGAAGAACCTCAATACCCTTAGTATGAACCTAAAGTTGGTAGATCTCATCCTTTCCAACTCGAGAGCATACTCCAAATCTTCCCAGACATCCCATAAATATCGATCTATTACAGCTTTGTCCAAGGGCTTTACGGTATATGTTTGGGAGGAGGAGGGGGCGATTTTTGAAGGTTTTAAAAATTTGTAATAGCTCCATATCCCCGCGTCCATCGCAGTAGGACGCAGAGTAGGATTCGCCCTGTAGAACTCCAGTATCAGCGTGGCCTGCTCATCCAAAGTCAGAGTATGAAATGATGCTAATCTTTTACGATCAAAACCTTTATTGTATAATATTTCTTTATGATGTCTATCGTAAAATTCTTTAAAACTTTTAGTAATTTTATTAAGAAAATCACCTACCATTTTTAAAAATCCCTCATCATTATCAATAGGATGAATTGAGACAGTCTTGTGTAAATATAGAAAGTTCTTGAATAGCTTAACCATATCTATCGTTTCCGATCGCTTAATAACCGCAAAATCGTGCAACACTTTCTGATCTCTCTTGGACCTCTCAGTCGGATTCGAGCCCAAGTGAAGTTCTGACCATCCGTCAGAGAAAAAAGAAAGACCCCATTTTCTACGATTCCGAAGAAATTCTTCGATCTGGGACATTTCGTTTTCTATTGGGTCTTCTTCTTCCGTCTCTCCTTCTTTCGTCTCTCCTTCTTCCGTCTCTCCTTCTTTCGTCTCTCCTTCTTTCGTCTCTCCTTCTTTCGTCTCTCCTTCTTTCGTCTCTCCTTCTTCCGTCTCTCCTTCTTTCGTCTCTCCTTCTTCCCTTTCCAGAAAGGAAGGATCCTGAAGAATTTGACTCTCGCTTTGCGTCAGGCTGGAATCAAGTTCTAGGGATTGATTAGAAGATCCTTTGAATTTCTTCCTGATCCAGTTCTTCCACGACCGCAAAAGCCCGTTAGATTCAGGCATGCTACTTTTACGAATCTTTTTCCGAGGGATCGCGTTTCCTTTTGGAGGAGAGAGGATCGAAAGAACGAACCTATGGATATGGGAAGACACAGCGGCTTCTTCTAATAATGTATCATTTTTCCGTACAACGAAATTCCTCGGAGTAGGAAAAAGACCTACCAAAAAACTTTTTCTTTCGACCATATTTCGATTGTTAATACGATATATAAGGACGGCTACTACAAAGAATATTGTAGTCTTGATCGTCCCAGTAAAAACTCGACGTATTTTCGTTAGTAAACTCAAAGCCGGTTGACTCAATGTGTATGAAATTACTACCCGCCAAGTGAGTGGATCTAAAAGTTTTATCAAACGTCTTACATCGAACAAAATGCGAATCAAATATTCAACTGAAGTCCATTGTGGAGAATTCTTGGTCTCTCTCAATACCTCTTTAAACTCGGCAATATAAAATTTTAAGCGTTTGTCCATGATTATTTACCTCTCTTAGTTTTTATTACAAATACGATCCTCCAAATGAGTGGATYTAAACGTTTTAAACGTCTTACATCGAACAAAATGCGAATGAAATATCCGACTGAAGTCCATTGTGGAGAATTCTTAGTATCTCTCAATACCTCTTTAAACTCTCCAATAAAAATTTGTAAGTCTTTGTTCATGAGTAGTTAGTACTGTAAAGACATCATTGATTGACGGAAAATAGATAATCTATTGGTTTTCTCTAAAGATTTTAGTTCAATTGAAATTTGGTTATTCAATATCAATATTCAAGAGGAGCCCTGTTAAGCATCCATGGCTGAATGGTTAAAGCACCCAACTCATAATTGGCGAATTCGTAGGTTCAATTCCTACTGGATGCACGCCAATGGGACCCGCCAATCTGTTGGTGTCATATAAGTATGTCTTTTCAGGTCGGCGATTCCCATCGATAGAGAAAAGAATAAGAAGAAAATGTTTCTCAAAAAAAGCATTTACCTAAGTTTCGATTTTTTCAAAGTCAAAATAGGTCATAGTTTCATTTTTCTCAAAAAAAAGCATTTACCTAAGTTTCGATTTTTTCAAACTCCACGGAGTCTAGCATTCTAGAAATTTCCGTTCTTTTC